CCAATCGAGTCACAGGTATCTAACATATTCATACCTAAGGATTTTCCACAAAGTGGTGACGAAAGGTATAACTTGTACAAATCTTTCCATTTTGCAATTCGATCCGATCCGTTAGTTCGTAGAGCTATTTACTCGATCGCAGACATTTCTGGAACACCTCTAACAGAGGGACAAATAGTCAATTTTGAAAGAACTTATTGTCAACCTCTTTCAGATATGAATCTATCTGATTCAGAAGGGAAGAACTTGTATCAGTATCTCAATTTCAATTCAAACATGGGTTTGATTCACACTCCATGTTCTGAGAAATCTTTAGCATCCAAAAAAAAGAGTCTTGGTATAAAGACATGGATTGCGAGAGGGCGGCTGTATAGAATCTTTCGACGAGACCGAGCTAGTGCTTTTGCAACTCTCTCAAAAAAATGGAAGCGATTCAAAACATATATGCCATGGTTCTTTACCTTGACAGGGTTCAAATATCTATATTGGATATTTTTAGATATTTTATCAGACCTATTGCGGATACTAAGGAGGAGTCCAAAATTTATATCCATTTGTCATACTATTATGTATGGATCAGCTAGATCACGGCGAATTCTTCAGAAAAAATGGCGTCTTCCACGATGGAATCGGATAAGTGAGATTTCGAGTAAGTGTTTCCATAATCTTCTTCTGTCTCAAGAAATGATTCATCGAAATAATGAGTCACCATTGATATCGACACATCTGAGATCGCCAAATGCTCGGGAGTTACTCTATTCAATCATTTTCCTTCTTCTTGTTGCTGGATATCTCGTTTCTGCACACCTTTTCCTTGTTTCCTCAACCTATAGTGAGTTACAGACAGACTTCGCAGAGTTCAAATCTATGACGACTCCATCATACATCATGGAGTTGCGAGAACTTCTGGATAGGTACCCTCTACCTAAACCTAACCCGACTTCTTGTAAACTGAATTTTTTCTGGTTAATAAATCGCTTTCTATTTTTTCTAGAAGAAATATATCAAATTCTCCTTGAGATCACTGAGAGTGGTGAGTTCGTAAGGCTGTTGGATGATGTTGTTGTTCTCGGTGAGAGGGTCAAATTAGTACGCTTTAAGAAGGCAAGGGGAGATTTTAATTTCGAGTACAATCTCAGGGGTATCGGACTAGATCCACCCCCTTATTTTGAAAATACGAGCCATCTAAGTCATACAAGTAAAGAGATCTATTTATCGCTAAGAAAAGTTGTGAAGCTTGATTGGAATGATGAGAAAATAGACTCCTGGGTCGTGAAAAGTGATCAGATTGAGGATAAAGAAAGGGCATTGATGGTTCATTTTTTGAACTTAACGACAGAAAAAAGGATTGATCAAATTCTATTGAGTTTGACTCATAGTGATCATTTATCAAAGAATGACTCTGGTTATCAAATGACTGAACAACCGGGAGCAATTAACTTACGATACTTAGTTGACATTCAGAACAAGGATCTAATGAATTATGAGTTCAATACATCCTGTTTAGCAGAAAGAGGGATATTCCTTGCTCATTATCAGGCAATCAATTATTCACAAAGCCCGTCGTATGGGGCTAATCGTTCATCTCATGGAAAACCCTTTTCGCTCCGCTTAACCACCCTATCCCCCTCTAGGGGTATTTTAGTGATAGGTTCTATAGGAACTGGACGATCCTATTTGGTCAAATACCTAGCGACAAACTCCAATGTTCCTTTCATTAAAGTATTTCTGAACAAGGTCATGGATTCCAATTTTATTTTTGATGATAGTGGGGAGGTTGACGAAGATTTTGAGGATGGTGGCGATGTGGAGGATGATAATAGGATCGATCTTGAGGAGAGTGACGGTTTTATTGAGGATGACGATATTGGGGATAGGGAGCTGGAGCTTGTAACTATGATGAATGAGTCGCCAGTTACGTGTTTGCTACCGTGGTTCATAGACCGATTTTTTCTCATCCTTCAACTCGAATTAGCAAGAGCAATGTCTCCTTGCATAATATGGATTCCAAACATTCATAATCTGAATTGGAGCGAGTCGATGGACTTATCCCTCGGTCTATTCGTGAACGATCTCCCCCAGGATTGGCAAAGTCAAAAGATTCTTGTTATTGCTTCGACTCATATTCCCCAAAAAGTGGATCCCTGTCTAATAGCTCCGAATAAATTAAATACATGCATTAAGATACGAAGGCTTCTTAGTCCACAAGAACGAAAGCACTTTTTCACCCTTTCATATACTAAGGGATTTCACTTGGAAAAGAAAATGTTCCATACTCATGGATTGGGGGCCAATCTCCAAGATCTTGCAGCACTTACCAATGAGGCCCTATCGATTAGTATTGCACAGAAGAAATCAATTATAGACACTAATACAATTAGATCTGTTCTTCATAGACAAACTTGGTATTTGCGATCCCGTGTAAGACCGATTCGGGGTCGTGAGATGCTTTTCTATCAGATAGGAAGGGCTGTTGCACAAAATGTATTTCTAAGTAAGT